TACTAATAAAGTTGAGGAATCAAACTGTATCAATTATTTTATAGATCGTTTTGCAACGCGTTTTGAACTTTTTCAAATAAAAATATCTTCATTTCCAAATTCCATTGGATTCTAGTAGAGTAATGTATGATATGACTAATACTCTTTCAATCAAAGAGATATTTCAATGATTCCCATGTTTGTATTTCGAAAGGAAAGGGATACAGATGATAGGAAATTCATTCCAACCTAATTCTTCTGAAATTTTCTAACGGGCTTTTACCAGAATTAGAATTATAGATGGATACTGAGGAAGACCCGACCCCTTTTTTTTTTTTTGATTTGATTTTTTTCTTTCCCTCTTTACTGTTCAAAGAGGAAGTCGTTTTGGTAAATGTATACCCACTTTCTATGAGAAAGAAAACAATATAGACATAGCATAGTGGTTGGCTAACAAGATACTATGCATAATAAGATCTTGACTTGGGCGAGTCACATATTTATTGCGCACTTACCGCTTGTTTTATTAGATTTTTAAAATTTTTGATACTTTATCAACCCATTTCATATCATGGTTCAAGCGTTAAAATCGGCGAGGTTTACTATTTATTTTATTTCTTTTCGAAATCTGAAGAAGTGCCCATAGAACTCCTGTCAATGGCTCAATCAATTATTTCTTCGAAATGCTAAAAAAACAGATTACTACATGTTTTTCTTAAGATATGCCCATAATGCTTTTTCTTGATTCTTTCGATAGATCCCGAAATTCATATTGGATGGAAATAATAAAAAATCTAGGAATTAGAACTCTAAGAGTAAGACGATTATTTCAGAGTGATCGGAACAAATAGATGTATCAAAGAAATCGAATTTGATGCTATGTCCATTCCATATATGAAATTTATATCTACATATATGAAGATAATATTGGAGAGTGATCTATATTAAGCCTTTCTCTTTATTGTAAAGTACAACTTTACAACTTTATACACTACAATAACACTAATAGATAGTATGGTAGAAAGAAAGATTTCATCTATTTCTTTCTTACCATACTATCGGATCTCATAGAGCCGATTATAGTCCGCTCATTTCATTTAAGACGCGAAATTGGAATCCTTTTCGTTTTATTTCTTCAATCATTGATAAGAACTCAGAAATCAAGTTTCATTCAAATTAATTAATCATTTTGACTAACTGTTTTTACGTAAATGATAAGTAGAAAAGCAGTAGGAACTAGAATGAACAGTGCAGTAGCAATAAATGCAAGAATATTTACTTCCATAATCTCATCTTTTTTTTTACTTCACAATAACTCGGGATTTAATCCCATAGAGATAATAAATCTTTCGCCTGTAAATTCAATGAATGAATTACTTCTCGATGATCTTGAATCGGATCAATATCATGAATAACAATATCTGCGCTATCAAATGAATTCGTCGTCGAGAATTGAATAGTATAACATAGGAAGATCTTTTATCCATACCGAATCCAAAATGGGATTCCTGAACCAATCAAAAATTCCTTGATTTATTATTATTTTTTCTTCTTTCTTTTCTATAACCTACCTTAGGTTTTCCTTGTACAATCATCTGATGAAGTATCATGTGACCACCCTTTCATTTCCATTAGTAACAAACCCAAACAAACAATAGAAGCGAAATGGAAAAAGAAAGGAGTTAAGTTCTAAGCTCTGTTTTTTTTTTTAATAATCTAATTTTCTTGGAAGACAAAGAAATGTGATAAAGATGAGTCCCGGTATAAAAGATCTAATATTCCATCAAATTCACTATTTTTTTTAGGCTTTGTTCTTTCTTCGATGGGACCCCTAAAAAAATAGAAAAATAGGAAGGAAAAAAAACAAGGATCTCCTCTTGGGAATGAAATTCTGCTCCCTGTCCTCCCTTTCACAGAAAAGGGAGAGATGAATTGATGTATTTATTGGATCCTTCGGGACTGACGGGGCTCGAACCCGCAGCTTCCGCCTTGACAGGGCGGTGCTCTAACCAATTGAACTACAATCCCAGGGAAATAAGGGATCTAGCATAAATTAAAATTCTTTTTTATTCCTCTGTATCAGGTATTTCTCAAGGACAAGGGGGTTATACCATCTCATGGTAGATTGGCGAATTCTTGGGCATTATTGGGCCGAGCTGGATTTGAACCAGCGTAGACATATTGCCAACGAATTTACAGTCCGTCCCCATTAACCGCTCGGGCATCGACCCAGGAAGAATCCATTTTAGGCTTATTGGTAATCCATAATCAACTTCCTTTCGTATTACCCTACCCCCAGGGGAAGTCGAATCCCCGCTGCCTCCTTGAAAGAGAGATGTCCTGAACCACTAGACGATGGGGGCATACTTGCCCAACCGCCATCATACTATGATCATAGTATGAATAGTTTTTTGAAATTGTCAATATAATGGAATGAGATGATTAGATCTGAGGGATCTTTTCGTTTTTCATTATTTCATAGCATTTTTGATTCGTTATTCATATTCATGAATCATTCATT